GTTAGAAGGTCCCGTTGAGTTCTTAATAATTATAATATTTTTTTATAAGTTCATTGACGAAGTTCTATTTACTCAACAAATTTTCCCCTCCTCTTTTGTTTGTCCACCACTTTTATAGTATACGTAATTATTAATTATTGTAATAGAATTTATAATATAATAATTAATAAAATACGCAATAACTCCAAAAAACGTTCTGATACATCTGTAAAAAACAGAAACTAACACTAGGAATGTTTGACGAACAGTATAAAGAATCATTATTATTTCGACACAAGAAAAGGATTTTTCACACCCCTTTTCTTGTGTCGAAGACTAGGAAGACGAATAAACCCTCCCAGAAATACTTGCTCCCTTCATTTATATTTATCCGTTCTATTTCCCGTTTACTTTTGGATAGGATCTAGCCAAAGTGAAATGTATTAGAATGAAATGCATTTTTTACATTTCAATCTGATAATAGCAACATAGCCCCAATTTTGAAAAAAAAAAAAAAAGAAGGGGTCAAGTCAAATAGTCTTTCTATATACTATGTCTAGGAATGTCGTACAAGGAATTCCCGGCATCTCATAGAAAAAGAGTCTAAAAGAACAAAATTCTTTTTCTAATTTCATTTTTTATATAGATAGTTGCTAATGCTTTTTACAAACTTGATGTCGATAAATACGCCAGTCTAGAAATTCATTTCGGACAATTGAACCTTTTCGAACTGTTTCTTTTTAAGAACCAAAAAGATTTGTGCCAAAATCACAGATGCGAAGAAGAACAAAAGACCTTGTACACGTAATGGATCTTGAAGTACTATTTCTGCATCTCCCTGACCAAATCCGCCCACATTAGGATTACTTGTCAACGGTTGATCCAATTTGATAGATTCACCTTCTGAAACAAGAAGTTCTGGCCCCGGAGGGATAATATCAACCACTTGACGTCCATCGGATGCATCCGCTATGGTTATTTCGTATCCCCCCTTTTCTTTTCGTAGGATTTTGCTTACTATACCTGATGCTGTAGCATTATAAACTGTATTGTTACTCTTGCTCCCATCAGGATAAATTTGGCCCCTTCCTCTGTTTCCGCCTACGTATATAGGATATTTTAAGAAGTGAATGTCTTTCTTAGTAGCGGGGTCGGGGGAAAGAATAGGAAAGGTGATTTCACTATATTTCTGACCAGGAACAGGGCCTATGACAAGAATATTTTTTTGGTTGGGGCGATAACTCTGAAAAGACAGATTGCCCATCTTTTCTTTTATCTCGGGGGAAATACGATCGGGAGGGGCTAATTCAAAACCCTCTGGTAAAATAAGAACAGCCCCTACATTCAAACCCCCCTTTTTACCATTAGCAAGAACTTGTTTCAGTTGCATATCATAGGGAATTCGAACAACTGCTTCAAATACAGTATCGGGAAGTACCGCTTGCGGAACCTCAATATCCACTGGTTTATTAGCTAAATGGCAATTGGCGCATACAATACGTCCAGTGGCTTCTCGTGGATTTTCATAACCCTGCTGTGCAAAAATGGGATATGCATTTGAAATGGATGTACGAGTTATGATATATATCATGAGCGATATGGAAATAGATCGAGTAATCTGTTCCTTTATCCAAGAAAAAGTATTTCTAGTTTGCATGGTCCAACCATTGATCCCGAAAATTTCTACAATAAATTGGGGTAGGTCACTAATGGAGTTTCCTATCCACGATTCTGTTATTTACTGGAATAATAATAATTTGACTGGATTAATTATAGGAATATAGGATGAATCTCCGGGATGGGTAGAAATATAAAGTTTTTTTCAATGCTTTGCTTATGTACAACTGCAAAGTAATAAGAAACATTATAATTAGATTAGGTAGATAATTTTTCAGTCATTCATTGAATGATAAATCACTACAAGTGACGGAGATACGCGATTTAAATAACGGAAAATCCAATATTTTAAAATTGTATCTAGAATGACTGGAAAAGTGGAAACAAGGCCAGATATAATTTGATCATTATGAACAAATCCAAAATCCTTGTAGACAAAGCCAATCAGCAGTTCCCAACCATGGGGCGAATGAAATCCGATACATAAATCAGTTAATAAAAGAAGAGAAAAAGCTTTTATTGTGTCACTTAAGTTATATAGGAATTCCTGAGCCCAAGAGTTAAGAATAACAAGTTCTTTATTACCCAAAATAGAATAACCACTTAGAATAATGAAACAGATTATATTTGTCGAGAAGTGCAAAATCGTATGAATACGACCCTCATTGTGTATCTTGATTAATTGGATTGTTTCTTTGTGAATTCCTATACGAAGGTTTTGTAGATGTGTCTCCGAGTATTCCTTGATCATTTCCTCTAAGAGGAGGAGTTCCTTTAATTCTTTGAATTTTTCTAGAATACTATTTTCTTCAATATCATTCAAAAAAGTTTCGGATTGCCTAGTATTCCACCAATTTGTAATCCATGATTCCAGACTTTTTTGAAATGAGAGCGAAATCCACCAAGGCAAAAATACTATAGATGCAAGATAGAAAAGAGGAGTTAATGCTTTCTTTTTTGCCATTTTTTCATCTGTGAATTGTTAATGAATCTTATTCGTCGACTTTATGTAATCTAATATTTCTCTCACGCATCAGTTCTATTACAAGTTATCGAATCTATGAATCTATTCACTCTTTTTTATTATTATTTTTTTTTTTAATTGTTCCATATATGTCTGCTTTGACTCGAATGGATGTTCTGAAGAAATTTCAATTAAGTTATGTTATAGAAAAAGAGGATTCTTGCGTTTTTGCCCTCCTGCTGAGAAAGCATGCATTTGTCGGCTCATTTCTTAAAATACTTCAATTGGTACACGCAAGAAATAGGCCAATTCAGCAGCTTTTTGTTCCATTTCCCGTGGAGTAAAATTCTCATCAGTACGAGTCAATGGAATGGCTCCCTGGCCTTTGATATCCATATAAAGGACACGACGCGCATAAATACCCTCTTTAACTTCTACTCTGACGGACTGAATATCTTTTATAAGAAATCGGAGGAAGACCCGACGATTTTTTCCAGGAAATCCCCAACGAAAAATACACACTATTCCGTCTTTTCTATCAAATCGATCATAACCACTACCTACATTCCACGAAATTGTGCACCACAAATAAGAGCTAATAAAAAGACCCGCGATCCCATAGAAAGACATCACAATTCCTTGTGGAAAAAAAACGATTTCCTGAGACGGAAATAAAGATATCAAATTTCTACCAAGATAACTCGAGGTTCCAACCAACAAGAATCCTAATGAACCTAAAAAAAGGATAACAGCCCAGCAGAAATTACTTGTTTTTCGAGCCCCTGTTATAGGTTCTATCCATATATGTTCTGATCGACAACTCATACTTGATCCAGTTGCTTTTTTTTGGAATTGAGAGAATACCCCAAATGAATTTTACTTTAGTCCTTTTGTTTCCGAAGTAACTCGCATCAACTAGCACTAGTTTGATGTGAACCTTTAGGAGTAATTCATTAAATTGGTTAGATCTAAACTAATAACATACCCTTCGTATGATCTCACTAAAGATAGCCACATGCATATAGATAGACCAACTTTACAATTCAGCCGTCCGCCAATTCGGGTCTATTTGAAAATAGCTAGAATATAGCATTTTGGGAGATTTTCGTCGGAAGACGCTTATACCATATTTTGCTAAAAGGATATCTGTGTTATGATACAAGCGTCAGTTTAAAAATGAGATTTTGTGCCCTCGGCTCTAAACAATCTTGTTTTTTTGAACATGAAGAAATAAAGAAGCCATTGCGATTGCCGGAAATACTAGGCCTACTAAAGGGACCAAAACAGAGGGAAAGTTAAGAGTTGTCATAGAATGGGTACCTCGCTTTACTATTTGTACCTGTTATTATTATTTAGATTTTATATTTATAGAATATAAAGTAAAGATATTATATATAAAGATATCTTATATCTTATTATAAGTATAATTTGATAATTCTAAATTGGAATTATTATTACTTAATATCTCTCTAATCTATTCTAATTCTAAATGAGTATATAATGTAGTTTTTCATCCCTCTACATGAAAGATTTGAAAGGATATGGATGAGATATTATTTGATTCATTTTTTTCTCTTGTCTTCAAATTGAATTTACTAAGCAAAAAGTTTCTTAAAAATGAATTAGATTCTATTTATTTAGTTTTAATATTAAAGGGTTTGTTAGAATCCCATCCAGCAGGGATTCTTAGTCAAAATAGGATTATCGTAAGGTATAGAAAGATAAAATTCTATTATTCCGATAAACTAATTACTTGTTTGCTCAAAATAATTCAACTGCATGTTCTAATTTTGATTCAAAGGAAAGAAAGTGTGGAGTTGAAATAACTCACTCAGAACGCTTTTTAAAGGATTACGTGGTACGATTAGATCGAATAAGCCCTTCTGGAATAAATACTCAGCCGCTTGTGAACCTTCGGGTACTGTTTTATTTAATGTTTGTTCAATTACTCTTTTACCCGCAAAGGCAATGTAGGCATGGGGTTCGGCAATAATGATATCCCCCAACATACCAAAACTCGCTGTCACCCCGCCGGTAGTAGGAGATGTAAGGATTGGTACATAGAATAACTTTTTATTTGATTGATAATCATATAAAGCAGCAGATATTTTAGCCATTTGCATCAAGCTCAAACTTCCTTCTTGCATGCGTGCCCCTCCGGAAGCACACACTATAATAAGAGGTAGAAATTCTTTAGTGGCGTATTCAATCAAACGGGTAATTTTCTCCCCAACTACGGATCCCATACTACCCCCCATAAACTGAAAATCCATAACCCCAATTGCTACGTTAATACCGTTTAATTGCCCTATACCTGTTTGAATAGCCTCGGTTAATCCTGTCTTTCTTTGATAAGAATCGATACGATTTTTATAAGGCTCCTCCTCCGAATGAAATTGAATGGGATCCAGAGAGACCATGTCTTCATCCATAGGCTCCC